TCTACTACTGTCCGAATAGCATTTCCTGCTGCGGTTTGAGCAGCAAATGGCGTCCCTCTTCTTGTACCCTTGAATCCACAAGTACCGGCGGAGGACCAAGAAATTACCCGCCCCCGTACATCTGTAACAGTTACAATAGTATTGTTGAAACTAGCTTGAACATGAATAACTCCCTTTGGTATTTTACGCGTACTCTTACGTGAACCACTACGCACATTCCTACGTGAACCAGCTCTTGGTATAGATTTTGCCATACTTTATAATCGAAATAAGAAATATATGGATATATCCATTTCCTATCAAATCAAAGGAAATCCTTTTTTTCATTGGATCATATCCTTTACGTTAGAAAGTCCTTTTTAAACAGATTAGCCTTGTCTTTGTTTATGTCTCGGATTGGAACAAATTACTATAATTCGTCCTCTCCTACGGATCAGTCGACATTTTTCACAAATTTTACGAACGGAGGCACGTATTTTCATAATTGTCGTTCCTTAACTTAATTCCAAATAGGCTTATTGGAAGGAAATAAGTTTCTTGATATTTTGAACCTCAAATTCTAGCTCCATGAGGGGAATACTGAAGTTGAAAAAAGCATCCAACCCTTCAAACCCTTGTTGCGGAGTCTAAAAATTCTATACATTTTTTGGTTGAAGCATAACGCCTTACTTCAATTTGGACTCTACTCCCTCGTCGTATACGTATCAAACTAAGATTCCATTGGATCCTTCCTGAAACAGAAACTAGAATTAGATCCTCATTATCTAAATGAAATCTGAACATAACATCAGGGAATGATTCCGAAAAGAAACCTTCATGAATCCATTTTTTCTAGCAGCCTAAGTAAAAACCTTCGAAGTATTAACTAATGTAGGGAAGTGATATCCACTCCTCCACCCCCTTTTCTTTTACAAATAGGAAATTTCAAATCCAATTCGCATATCATAAGGATTACCATATATAACACAAAATTTCTCCGCCGATTCCTTTTAGTCGAGCCTCTCGGTCTGTCATTATACCTCGAGAAGTAGAAAGAATTACAATCCCCATCCCACCTAAAATTCTAGGAATTTTTTGATAGTTAGAATAGATTCGTAGGCCAGGTCTACTAATCCGTTTTAAATTTAAAATAGTTCTAGACGGTCCTTTCCTATTCCTTCTATGTCGTAGGGTTAAAACCAAAAAAGATTTGTCGTTTTCCTGATGTTTTCGCACGTTTTCGATAAAACCCTCTCGTAAAAGGATTTTAACAATCTTTTCGGTCATGTTAGTAGATGCTATTCGAACCGTCCCTTTTCTATTCATGTCCGCATTTCGTATAGAGGTTATTATGTCAGCAATAGTGTCCCTACCCATGATAAACTAAAATGATTGTTGCCTCCTATTTTTGATATAATCAACATGCTTTTATTTCAAAATTCATATATATAATAATAAAAATGAGTTAATATAAATTATGGATTAGTTCAAATTATTTAATATATATATTTTGAATAGAATCTATATATATTATAGATTTCAAAATAATTTCTTATTTTATAGAAAGGTATATGCGTAAGATACAATCTAATGCACTAATTAATCTATTTCATTCAAATACTATGCTATGTATAATATAACTATATTACGTACGTATGATCTTATAATACCTCAGGTGCTAATGAAACTATTTTAGTGAAACTTAACTGTCTCAATTCTCGGGCAATCGCACCAAAAACGCGAGTTCCCTTTGGGTTTCCTTCTTGATCAATGACAACAGCAGCATTGTCATCATATCGTATTATCATACCGTTGTCACGTTTAAGTTCTTTACAAGTACGTACAATTACAGCTCTGATCACTTCTGATCTTTCTAGAGGGGTGTTTGGTAATGCTTCCTTGATCACAGCAACAATAATGTCACCGATATGAGCATATCGACGATTACTAGCTCCGATGATTCGAATACACATTAATTCTCGAGCCCCGCTGTTATCTGCTACATTCAAATAGGTTTGAGGTTGAATCATATCATTTTGAATCTGTTCTTTCAATGCAAAGCAAAGAATGAAGTAAAAAAAAAAAAAGAAATATTGTTTGTACAAAAAAAAAGACATCTGCAATTGTTTTTTATCCCTAAGACTTTTTTCTTTGATTCTACGTTCCTATCCCGAAATAATGAATTGAGTTCGTATAGGCATTTTGGAGGCTGCTATAGAAATAGCCTTTCTGGCTATATTTTCTGCTACTCCGCCCATTTCGTAAAGTATTCTACCCGGTTTGACGACAGCTACCCAATATTCGGGGGATCCTTTACCCGAACCCATACGTGTTTCGGCGGGTCTTAACGTAACTGGTTTGTCTGGAAATATGCGTACCCATATTTTTCCACCACGTCGCACATTTCGCGTCATTGCTCGTCGCCCTGCTTCTATTTGTCTAGATGTGATCCACGCCGGTTCAAGTGCCTGCAGAGCATATTTACCGAAACAAATACGATTGCCTCGATAAGATATCCCCT